CTTGATTTAACTTAGGTTAATCTAGGCTATAGGCAGACCTACGTCAAGATAAAACCCCCTTGAAACACTCTGGTAGTGTTCCTGAATCTGAATCCAAATAATGACTCAGAGCACATGGAGCCATCTCTTTTTGCGGTCAAAAAATATGGCAGACTGGCGGATCTTTATATCCGTTAATGAAAGAGCCCAATGCACAAAAATGCATGTTGGGTCTTTAAAACAGCTCAGATCACTTTGATTAGAATCAGTTTGGTCTGTTTTACCGAGAAAGTCTACGGTTCGAGTCCGTATAGCCCTAGAACCCTATCTATTCCAAAATCCGAGTGAATTTTGGAAGTTACAATTCTAACACGAGTCCGTTTAAAAATGCCAATCGAACCTAACCCCAATCGAATCTAATAATCCTTCATATGGGTAGAGGAATGACCAGCCATATTTCTGCCCAAGCTAAAGTTTGAAAAACGACTCTCTTTGGTACGTTTCATTGGAAAGATTGTCAACAATACAAAATAGGAATTTCTTCGTATACCTTTACCTAAACCTAGCAAAGGTAGTCTTCTCTTTCCGTATTCAATAAATCGAAATTCCTACCCATAATTCTACTTTATTCTACTTTACTGGTTAAATAAGTAACAACCTCACAGGACAGAACAATGGGTTGCCCGGGATTCGAACCCGGAACTAGTCGGATGGAGTCGATAATGTTACCGGTGAAATAAGTAACAACCTCTCCCCAAGCCGTGCTTGCATTTTTCATTGCACACGGCTTTCCCTCTGTATACATCTAAAATTCAGTTCCGCCATTAGACAAAAAGTAGAATACTTAGACCCTTCTTACCAAGTAAATTTCAGAATAGAAATAAGGAAAAATTTTGTTAGTTCTTCATTATTGCTATTTATTAGATTCAATTCGAATGAAAATTTCCATTTACGCCCTTTCATAACGAATCAGTCATGATTGGCCAAATCATTGATACAAATAATATCCAAATACCAAACCCTTTTTTGATGGAACCTCCGCGAAATAAAAGAAGCTCTTGGAAAGGTCAAGGAAAGAACTTGTTCTTCCGCCGTAAAGAATTCTTCGAATAATTCCGATCCGAATCTTTTCAAAAAAGCCCGTACAGTACTTTTGTGTTTACGAGCTAAAGTTCTAGCACAAGAAAGTTGAAGTATATACTTTATTCGCGACAAAGTTTTTTTTTTTGAAGACCCGCTATAATAATGAGAAAGATTTCTGGATATACGCCCGAATCGGTCAATAATCTCAGAATCTGATAAATCGATCCAAGTGGCCTTACTAATAGGATGCCCTAATATATTACAAAATTTGGCTTTAGCCAAGGATGAAATCAGGGGAATCATTGGAAGAATAGTATCAAACTTCTTAATAGCATGATCGATTACAAATGAAGTTTCTAACATTTGATTACGTATCGTTGAAGTCTTTCGCCGCACACTTGAAAAATAACCGAGAAAGTCAAGGGAATGGTTTGCTAATCGGTTTATATGGATTCTTCGTGGTTGAGACCAAAGGTCAAAATAAGATTGCCAGAAATTGACAAAGTAATATTTCCATTTATGCATCAAAAGAGACGTACCTTTTGAAGCGATAATTGCTTTTCCTTGATACCTAACATAATGCATGAAAGAGTCCTTGAACACCCATAGATTGGCTTCAAAAGCCCCGTCCAAGGTTTCTATAAGATGCTCTATTTTTCCATAGAAATAGATTCGTTCAAGAAGCGCTCTAAAAGATGTTGATCGTAAATGAAAAGATTGGTTACGAAGAAAGACAAAGACGGATTCGTATTCATATACACGAAAATTATATAGGAAGAAGAAGAATCTTTGATTTCTTTCTGAAAAAGAAGGACTGACTTTCTGTGAAGTAAGAAGACTATTCCAATTATGAAACTCGTGGAGAAAGACTCTTAATAAATGCAAAGACGAAGCATCTTTTAGCCAGTAGCGAAGAGCTTGCACCACGATTTCGAAATGGATTGGGTAAGGTATTAGGATATCGAACACATAATTTAAATGTGAAATTTTGTCCTCTAAAAAAGAAAAAATGGAATGAATTGATCGTAAATTAGCGGATTTGACTACCTCTTTCCCTTTCTTTTGGCGCTTTTCTAGGGAAGATAGGAATCGGAGTGAAAATGGAATTTCCATAATGACCGAAAATCCCTCGGATATCATTTGAAAATCAAAATTCTTATTGCGCCCCAAAAGTGGATTTTGTTTAGAATCATTCAGAGAAAGAATCCAAAAATTTGGGTCATACATTCGAGTAATTAAACGTTTCACAATGAGTAAGCTGAATTTATTGTCATAACCTGCATTTTTCAACAAAATGCATCTTGGTAAACCATGATCATGAGCAAGTGCATAAATATACTCTTGAAAGATAAGTGGATATAAGAAGTCGTGTTGTTGAAATCTATCGAGCTCTAAAGAGCTTTGAAAGTCCTCCATTTTGAATGCTATTTGAACCAAAGGTAGAGGATTTTGGGAGTTATCAAATGATACAGAGTGCGATACAGTCAAAACAAGGTATTTTTCGAGTAAGATTAAGGAAGCGATACCTCGGATACAGGTAAACTTATCAACGGATTCTCGATCCTCTCTTTTTCCATTTTCTTAAAGTCGTTTATATTCGTTCTAGGATAACAAGATGTTTAGAAATCCTTTATTTTTTCAACCCAATCGCTCTTTTGATTTTGGAAATTTTGTTATCAATCTACTCTTTCTTATACGCACACAGCTCCATTCTGGAATGGAGACTGCTAATATTTAGGATTCATGAAAAAATAAAGAATCCGCTTCTCGGATAAGCCCTTACCCGTATTCAGGCACTAATATATTTTTAACATCTAATTAGATCGGGTAATCATTCAAATTAAGAATGGGAGCTCGTTGCTTTTTCGTTCCTTATAATTTCATTAAATTAATTGAAGCCAGAGGGCTCTATCCATTTATTCATTCGACCCAACTTGAAATTGAATCCATTTGACTCCCTTCCAATAAGTTAAACAAAGGTTTGTCCCGATCGGGAAAGAAGAAAAGATTCTCAGAATTCTTGGTTGCTACGACATGCTATTTTTTCCATTCATTCCCTTTTAGGATCAGTCGTGGTCTTCCAAACTTTACCGATGGTATGGATGAATTCATCGCTTCATCTAAATGTGTAAAAGATCCGAGTCGCACTTAAAAGCCGAGTACTCTACCGTTGAGTTAGCAACCCGAATAGAAGAAATAAAGTATGTAGATATAATCAGAATGAAAAAAATGATTCGACGAGCGAATCAAAGCATAAAAACCCCTTTTCGAATCGATTAAGAACAGAAAACGTAATAACTCATATGAAAATACAAGAAATTTTCCGATAACAGAAAAACCAGAAATAATGATAGATCCTTCCTTATGTCATTGTTATTCACGTTTTCAAGCAAAAATGCGTCTATCAAAGCGCATCCAACGAACCCCTTATTTTGACTAAAGTAAGGCAAAAACCAAACCAATGGGACGGAAATAAAGAGATCCCGTTATAAAAAAAGAGATCCCTTTATCACGCTGCATTATATTTCGTCAATGCATTGTTGTCAATATAAAGGTTAAGAAAAGGATAGAATGAAAAAAGATAAGAAATTCGGTTGAAAAATATTCCAAAAAATAAGGACTTGAGTTAGATTGGCACTACATAGATACAAAAAAGTTTAGCTAGGGGAAGAAAAAATAAGAAGTCAAAAAAATCTCGAATTTAGTCAATCAATAAATAAACAAAATAGAGAAAAGTTCTAGAAAGGGGTAGCATATACCCCCCTTATTTCCTTAAATTAATTCAATTTTATTTGATTGGGGCAAAGTTCGTTAAAAACCTCCGACTTCTTTAAAATGTCCCGAACAGTTTCTGTAGGCTGAGCACCCCTTTCAAGAAAATATAGAATAGCAGGAACGTTTAAATACGTTTGATTCTTTATCGGATCATAAAAACCCACTTTCCGAAGATCTCTTCCTTCTCTTCGGGAGCGAACATCAATTGCAACGATTCGATAAGTAGCACGTTGCTTTCTACCACAGCGTTTTAAACGAAGTTTAACCATAACATTCCTCTAATTTGGAACCCTTATGGAACTGATTCAATTATGGAATCATGACTAGTCATTGGTTCAGTCGGTACATAGACATAATAATGTCTGTTTTTCCGAATAAATCTTCGACTGGAAGATTGGTTCTATGAACCATAGGATTGATTCGTTTAGAGAATCATTTTATCAATCCTCGGGACTTAGTCGGGGCAAACGCAGTAATGCTCCGTGCCAAAATCCAAGGTCCCAAGCATTGAGCTCGGTTTTTGGTTTTTGTGCGGCCTCCTTGAGGCGGGATTTTATGTCCGCTTGTAAGGCCTCCAGCGCCTTACGATTTTTTGAGAGGCGCTGGATCTTTTCATTGATCCACCTTTCGCCTGCCCCACTTCCCGATTGGAAGGCTTCCAAAAAAATCTTACCAGTCTCGTTAGAATAGGTGTCGCAATGACCCTTATTGTACGAGTGCTTGTACCCATGGTATTTTTTGCCGTGGGGGCACGTGAGCGCCGGTTCGTGCTTTTTCCGAGCAGAAAGAAATTTTCGCCCAGTCTCCTCTGTTTGTGGAAAAAGACTTTCCTTTTCCAACTCGGGAAACCTCTTCCCATTTATCCCGCCCTTTTTTCTCGAGTTATAGTCCGAACTATTATTATAGTTCGGACTATTCGAGCAATCTTTAGTCCGATTTATCGAAACATCGGTACTACAGTAGTAACAACGGCACTTAGGTCCCACCTCGTTATTCTCATTCAAATTTTTAGCCATAGATCCTAAAATAGACTTAAAAAAAAAATAATGAATATAAAATATCCATTATCTCAATGATGGGACGATTTGTCCCATGAAAATTAAAACTAAACTTACTTATCGACGTCGAAAAGGCCTTTGATTTGAAATTTTTAATATAGGCCTGTGGGACGAAAGGGATCGAACCTTCGATTACCGGGACCAAAACCCGTCGCCTTACCACTCGGCTACGCCCCATTGTCACGTTGATTTTTTGATTCATTTGATGATTCATATTATACCATCAAGAAAGATTTTTCGTCAACTACCCGTGTCACGTCGATTTTTTGATTCATTTGATGATTCATATTATACCATCAAGAAAGATTTTTCGTCAACTACCCGTGTCACGTTGATTTTTTGATTCATTTGATGATTCATATTATATCATCAAGAAAGATTTTTCGTCAACTACCCGTGTCACGTTGATTTTTTTTTAGATAATTCATATTATATTATTACAATAAATCTTTGTAAAGGCCCGCTCAAATCTCTAGCGACAATTTTACGCTAAGAGATTATAGAGAAGAGATTATAGAGAAGAGATTATAGAGAAGAGATAATAGAGAAGGGATAATGGAATTATATAGATTCTAGGTTTGTGCTAGGAATTTGACCCGTGTAGATATAGAATTCGACTGAATTTATTGATCATTAGATAGAATGTAATTAAAATAGTAGATGAAAATATGATTTCTTCTATTCGCCTTTGAGAATTGGAGGATTTTTGATTGGGCCGGTTCAAAGAAAAAGAAGGATTTTTTTGTCTACCTTACTTTCTTCCGTTTTCCTTATCTCAAGAACTCAATCAAATTGCAATTATCGTCAAGAACAAAATGTCTGCTATGCTTAATCTCTTAAGTTTGATCTGTATCTGTTTTAATTCTGCCCTTTATCCAACTAGTCTTTTCTTTGCCAAATTGCCCGAGGCCTATGCTTTTTTAAATCCAATCGTAGATATTATGCCAGTCATACCCCTCTTCTTTTTTCTTTTAGCCTTTGTTTGGCAAGCTGCTGTAAGTTTTCGATAAGATACTTAATACTATCCTAGACTATCCTAGAAAATGCATGATTTCTTCGAGAAAAATTTCTAACGATTGATAAGATCAAATAAGTCTTTCCCGCATCAATCTTTGAGGCAAACGTTGAAATTCTTTGATCGCCGCGAGAAATCAAATCCGGCTCGCCACATTTCCCCATTCTGACCCTTTTTCCAGTGCAAGGCCTTAATTTCTATGTGATTTTATACAGAATTAGGGTCCCACGCCCATATCTCATTATGGGCATGAAGTCATCTTGGGGAATCAAAGACTCTTATTTGACCTGATAGACTTATTTTCGAGTTCGCGAAAGCACTTCATTTCTTGGTGTCAAATATAGAATATGGGGTAGAAAAATGGACGATCTATTCTCTTTTCTCGTTTTTTCCAAAAAGGCTCTTGGAGATTGTGTAATGCTTACGCTCAAACTTTTCGTTTACACAGTAGTAATATTCTTTGTTTCTCTCTTCATCTTTGGATTCCTATCTAATGACCCAGGACGTAATCCTGGGCGTGAAGAATAAAGGTTTTTTCGTTTTTCTATCTTGATTTTTTCATTTTCTTAAGATTTTTTATCTATTCCACACATTTAACTAGGAAATAAGGGGTTTGTGAAATTTGAAAGAAAAGAAAATATCAAGTCATCGACGAAAACGGAAAGAGAGGGATTCGAACCCTCGGTACGAATAACTCGTACAACGGATTAGCAATCCGCCGCTTTCGTCCACTCAGCCATCTCTCCCTATTGAAAAAGATAATTATAATTATTAATATGTTACATTCCACATGAAAAAAGGATTCAAAACCATTTTTCTTTCTCCTTCTTTATTTTGATTCTCAAGATATGTAAAACTTTTCTTAGCTATTCCGTTTCGATAAAGTCAAAACTCAAAAGATCTAATATAAAGAAAACGAAAGATTAAAGAACGAGAACTTCCTGGCTTTGATTTTCTTCGAAAGGCCCTTTTCTTTCCACGGCCTGGCCCGGTCACTACCCAACCGGGCCCTTTTTTGATTCCATCAAATTATAGCGAAATTTCTCTTATTTGACAACAAAAAAGACTTACTAGATTTTTTGACTATATTTCAAGCAAGACCCAAAAGAAAAAGGACTATTTCCATCCTTACTCGATAACTTTATCGAACTTAGTCTATCAAAAGTACCCTATCCTATTCATTTTTCTTCCTTTTTTAGTTACTTGACTGCTTTTCTCGAATAACGAAAATGAAACTTTAGACACTGCATTTTTTTGTTATGCTTTGAGCGCTTTTGGTAAGTCGTATCTAGCAACACTCTTACCGCACACGTAAAGGATAGGCCTTGTAAATAAGCCCTCTTCTCCAAATCTCATCAAATTGAAAACCCTTGTGCAAAACGTTATCACTCTTATTTTCATGATTTTTTATGATCCTAGCTTGACAAAAGGCCCATTTGTATACAATAATATCATTGTAGCGGGTATAGTTTAGTGGTAAAAGTGTGATTCGTTCTATGAACCTCCTTAATAGTTAAGGGGTCGTTCGGTTTAATTCATATTCCGACCAAAAACTTTATTTCTTAAGGGAATTTAATCCTTTACCTCTGA